TTCACAACAATCTGATTTTCGTCGAGAGATAATTAAAGGATCCATGCGTTCCCAAAGGCGTAAAACAGTTATTTGGGAATTTTTTCAAGCAAAAGTACATTCCCCCCTTTTTTTTGATAGAATAGATAAACTTTTTTTTTTTTTTTTTGATATATGGGGGATAAAAAAAAATTTTATTAGAAATTTCATGTGGAAAAACAAAAAAAAAACAATTGAAAAAAAAGACGAAGAACAATCAAAAATAGAAGAAAAAAAACGGATAGAAATTGCAGAAACTTGGGATAGCTTCCTATTTGCTCAAATAATAAGAGGTTCTCTCTTAGTAACTCAATCTATTCTTAGAAAATATATTATATTACCTTTATTGATAATAATTAAAAATAGCGTCCGTATGTTATTATTTCAATTTCCCGAGTGGTCCGAGGATTTAAAGGATTGGAAACGTGAAATGCATGTTAAATGCACTTATAATGGGGTTCAACTGTCCGAAACAGAATTTCCAAGAAACTGGTTAACGGATGGTATTCAGATAAAAATCCTATTTCCTTTTTATCTTAAACCTTGGCATAAATCTAAATTTCAATCATCTCAGAAGGCTCGACTAAAAAAAACAAAAGACAAAGTAGAAAAAAAAGATTTTTGTTTTTTAACTGTTTGGGGGATGGAAACCGAAGTGCCGTTTGGTTCTGCCCAAAAAAAGCTCTCTTTTTTTGAACCTATTTCTAAAGAATTAAAAAAAAGAATAAAAAAACTCAAAACTAAGTCTTTTCTGGTTTTAAGGATTTTCAAAGAAAGAGCAACAATTTTCCTAAAAATCGCAAAAGAAATTAAACGCTGGATTATCAAAAACTTTCTTTTTTTTAAAGGAAAAATGAAAGAACTTTCAAAACGAAATCTAATTCCATTTTTTGGTCTGAGAGAAATATATGGATTAAATCAAACTAAAAAAGATTCAATAATGAGTAATCAGATGATTGATGAACTATCTGTTCAAAAAAAATCCACGGAGTGGATAAATTCTTCACTCAGCGAAAAAAAAAAAAAAAATTTGATTGATAGAATAAAGACAATAAGAAATCAAATAGAAGAAATTTCAAAAGAAAAACAAAAACTAACTAATAGTTGTAACAAATCGCGTTATGGTTATAAAATAATTAAGTCATCAAAAAAATTTTGGCAGACATTCAAAAGACAAAATACCCGATTAATTCGTAAATCCATTTTTTTTATAAAACTTTGCATCGAACAACTGTCTATAGCTATTTTTCTAGGTATCATTAATATTCCAAGAATTACTACACAACTTTTTTTTGAATCAACAAAAACAATTATTGATAAATATATTTACAAGAAGGAAGAAATGGGAGAAAAATTAAAAAAAAAAAATACCATTTTTTTTATTTCGACTATAAAAAATTTAATATCAAAAAAAAATTTTTTTAGTTATGACCTATGCTCTTTATCACAAGCATATGTATTTTACAAATTATCAAAAATCCAAGTTAGTAATTTTTCGAAATTAAAGGCTGTTCTTGAATATAACATATGCATAACATCCTTTTTTGTTAAGAATCAAATAAAGGATTTTTTTCAAGAACAAGGAATCTTTCATTATGAATTAAAAGATAAAACACTTTTCAATTCCGAAGTAAATCCATGGAAAAACTGGTTACGAAGTCATTATCAATACAATTTACCTCAGGTTGCGTGGACTAGATTAGTAACCCAAAAATGGAAAAAGAAAATAAACGAAGACTCTCTAGTTCTAAAGCCAAGTTTAACCAAAGAGGATTCAAATGAAAAAAACAAAGTTGATAATTACAAAAAACAAAATTTTTTTGAAGCCGACTCGTTATTAAATCCAAAACATAATTTAAAAAAAGATTCTATATATAATCTTTTTTGCTACAAATCTATTCATTCTAGAGAAAAAATTTTTTTTGACATGTCTATAGGTATTACTCTAGATAATTGTTTAATAGCTTATTTTCTAGAAAAATATACTATTCGGGGTATGGGGGAAATCCGGCATAGAAAATATTTGGATTGGAGAACTCTAAACTTTTGGTTTAGAAAAAAATTAAATATTGAGCCCTGGATTGATACCAAGAGTAAAAAAAAATATATTAAGACTAAAGTTAAGAATTATCAAAGAGTTGATAAAATAACTAAGAAGGGTCTTGCCAAAAAAAAAAAAAACTTTTTTGATTGGATGGGAATGAATGAAGAAATAAAAAATCGTCGTATAACAAATTTTGAATTTTTTTTCTTTCCAGAATTTTTATTTTTTTCTAGTACATATAAAAAGAAACCTTGGGTGATACCAATTAAATTACTTCTTTTCAATTTTAATGAAAACAAAAATGTTAATAAAAAGATCACTGCAAAGAAAAAAGGTTTTATACGATCAAACGAAAAAAAATCCCTTCGATTTTATAATCTAAATAAAGAAGAAAAAGAATTGGCGGGTCAAGGAGAGCTTGAATCAGATAAAGAAAAAAAAAGAAATCCTGAACCAGCTCTATCAAACCAAGAAAAAAATATTGAAGAAAATTATGCGGAATCGAAGATAAAAAAACGTAAAAATAAAAAACAATACAAAAGCAATACAGAAGCGGAACTCGATTTATTTCTCACAAGGTATTCGCGTTTTCAATTGCGATGGAATTGTTTTTTTAATCAAAAAATTCTCAATAATGTAAAAGTATACTGTCTCTTGGTTAGACTAAAAAATCCAAACGATATAGCGATATCTTCTATTGAAAGAGGGGAGATGAGTCTAGACATTCTAATGATTGAGAAGAATTTCACTTTTGCAAAATTAATGAAAAAAGGAATTTTTATTATTGAACCTGTACGTTTGTCTGTAAAAAACGATGGACAACTTATGATATATAGAACCATAGGTATTTCATTGGTTCATAAAAATAAACAAAAAAAAAGTAAAAGATACAAAAAAAAAATTGAAAAATACATTACAAAATATCAAAACAAAACTGTAAAAAAAAAATTTTATGATTTCTTTGTTCCGGAAAATATTCTATCCCCTAAACGACGTAGAGAATTTCGAATTCTAATTTGTTTCAACTTAAAAAAAAAAAAAACGAGGGATATAAATCCAAGATTTGATAAGAATATTCAAAACTGGACCACAGTTTTACATAAAAAGAAAGATCTTGATAAGGATAAAAAAAACCTAATTAAATTAAAATCCTTTCTTTGGCCCAACTTTAGATTAGAAGATTTAGCTTGTATGAATCGCTATTGGTTTAATACTACTAACGGAAATCGTTTCAGTATGATAAGAATACATATGTATACACGATTTAAAATTCATTAATGATAGATCCCTTTTTACTATATAATATATAAGTTACGTTATATGAAAACAACTCTATGCACAAATATCAGGGATTGTTTTAAATTCAATCTTTATACATGAGATTAATTTAATCGATGACGTAGATACCAATCAGAACAGATACATAAATAAATTAAAAGAATCCTCCTTTTTTGATCTAAATTTATACTTTTTAATAAAATTAAGAATAAGAAGTTGCTAATTAAATTCAGATCCTTGTACAAAAAAAATACCACTATTTTTACTGATCAGTAAAACTCATATCTTTCAATTCATATAAAAAAAGGGAAGGATTTCTTTTTATGATAAAAAATGCATTCATTTCATTTCAAGAAAAAAAAGACGAAAGCAGGGGATCTGTTGAATTTCAAGTATTCAGTTTCACTAATAAGATACGAAGACTTACTTCACATTTGGAATTGCACAGAAAAGATTATTTATCTCAGAGGGGTCTACGAAAAATTCTGGGAAAACGTCAACGACTGCTGGCTTATTTGTCAAAAAAAAATAGAGTACGTTATAAAGAATTAATTAATCAGTTGAATATTCGGGAATTAAAAACTCGTTAAATTACAAAATAGTGAATTAATTAATTTTTTAGATATTTAATTTTTTGATAAACTTATTTTTCAGCAATATAATTCATGCTAGAACGAATCAAGGAAAAACTTATGAAAAGACCTGTTACGGGAAAAGATCTTATGATAGTAAATATGGGACCTCACCACCCGTCCATGCATGGTGTTCTTCGCTTAATTGTTACTCTAGATGGCGAGGATGTTGTTGACTGTGAACCCATATTGGGTTATTTACACAGGGGAATGGAAAAAATTGCAGAAAACCGAGCAATTATACAATATTTACCTTATGTAACGCGATGGGATTATTTAGCTACTATGTTTACAGAAGCAATAACAGTAAATGGACCAGAACAATTGGGAAATATTCAAGTTCCTAAAAGGGCCAGCTATATCAGAGTAATTATGCTGGAATTGAGTCGTATAGCTTCTCATCTGTTATGGCTCGGCCCTTTTATGGCAGATATTGGTGCACAGACTCCTTTTTTCTATATTTTTAGAGAACGAGAATTTATATATGATCTATTCGAATCTGCCACCGGTATGAGAATGATGCATAATTTTTTTCGTATTGGAGGAATTGCGGCTGATTTACCTTATGGTTGGATAGATAAATGCTTGGATTTTTGTGATTATTTTTTAACCGAGGTTGTTGAATATCAAAAACTGATTACACGAAATCCTATTTTTTTAGAACGGGTTGAAGGAGTTGGGATTATTGGTGGGGAAGAAGCAATAAATTGGGGTTTATCCGGACCAATGCTACGCGCATCCGGAATACCATGGGATCTTCGTAAAGTTGATCGTTATGAGTCTTACGATGAATTTGAATGGGAAATTCAATGGCAAAAACAAGGGGATTCATTAGCTCGTTATTTAGTACGACTTAGCGAAATGACAGAATCCATAAAAATTATTCAACAGGCTCTGGAAGGACTTCCGGGAGGTCCCTATGAGAATTTAGAAAGCAGAGGCTTTGATAAAAAAAGGAATCCAGAATGGAATGATTTTGAATATCGATTCATTAGTAAAAAACCTTCTCCTACTTTTGAATTATCGAAACAAGAACTTTATGTAAGAGTTGAAGCCCCAAAAGGGGAGTTGGGAATTTTTCTCATAGGAGATCAAAGTGGTTTTCCTTGGAGATGGAAAATAAGACCACCGGGTTTTATTAATTTGCAAATTCTTCCTGAACTAGTTAAAAGAATGAAATTGGCTGATATTATGACGATACTCGGTAGCATAGATATAATTATGGGAGAAGTTGATCGTTAAAATGATAATTTATGCAACAGAAGTACAAACTCTAAATTCTTTTGTTAGATTGGAATCTTTAAAAGAGGTCTACGGACTAATATGGATGTTTGTCCCTATATTTTCTCTTGTATTGGGAATCATAACAGGTGTACTAGTAATTGTGTGGTTAGAAAGAGAAATATCTGCAGGGATACAACAACGTATTGGACCTGAATACGCCGGCCCGTTGGGAATTCTTCAAGCCCTAGCCGACGGGACAAAACTACTTTTCAAAGAAGATCTTCGTCCAGCTAGAGGAAATAGTCCTTTATTTAGTATTGGACCGTCGATAGCAGTTATCTCAATTTTACTAAGTTATTCAGTAATTCCCTTTAGCAATCACCTTGTTTTAGCGGATCTCAATATCGGTATTTTTTTATGGATTGCCATCTCAAGTATTGCTCCTATTGGACTTCTTATGTCAGGATATGGATCAAATAATAAATATTCTTTTTTAGGTGGTCTGCGAGCTGCTGCCCAATCGATTAGTTATGAAATACCATTAACTCTATGTGTTTTATCAATATCTCTACGTGCGATTCGTTGAAATATAAACATTTTTACTATTACGTTTCTTCTAGACGAATAAGTTAAAAACGGAATATATATATTTATTTTTGAGTTAATCTTAATAAAAGGAATTTGATAGTTATATATGAGTGAAAAAAACTGCTCAGAAATTAGCAGTAAAAAATTTGAGTCTCATTTCCTATGTACAAAGGTTAAGCGGAAATAAACATAATCGTAAAAATCACTTTACCCCAAGGTTGGTTGATTTAGTCATCCTGGCTTGAAGCGGGTTCAAAATATTAACGGTATGGCGTTTTCACTATCAGTTATATAGATTAACATACATGTATTACAAAGTGAGCGGCAATTAGGTAAAAGTGAGTGGATGGTTAGAAACACCAAAATACACAAAGAATTTGTACTAGAGATTAAACAAATTGCAAAGGATATTTATGCATACCATAAAGATAACAAAAAAAAGAAGATTAATTGGGGCTTGAAATTAGTAGAAATGATCAGACAGTACTCCCCAAGATTCCGATTCAGAGTATGCTCCTATCCACCGATAAATGTAATGACTATCAGAAACGAAATAATCTTTTATTTTTTAAGTCCACCAATTTTTTAATTAAAAAGGAAAGAAGAATAGGAACGAAACAAGGATATTTTTTTATATATTTCGAAAATAAAATAGAATTTCTGTCATGAATAATAAACTAATAGGATGTCTAATTCTTTTTCGTAATTGAAAACCACGATGGGATGAAATACCTTTTTTTTATTTTTACAAGGAGTTTTTTATTAAAGTATTAAGTTATTACTCAACAAATAGAAATTAAATTTTGTAAAGGATGAGATGAATTCCGAAGCGCTTTTTTTATTCTTAGAATTTGAGCAGACAGAATTCCATTGGTATAATTCGGGACCCCAGATATATTTAATCCATTTTAGAACACATCATATCCATCTAAATAATACTAATCAGGTCCTTAGATTTATTTATGGCCCCCGAGGAGCCGTATGAGGCGAAGACCTCATGTACGGTTTTGTAATAGCGGTGAGAATAGTAATGTTATCGCCGACTAGGATTATCTAACAGTTTAAGTACAGTTGATATAGTTGAGGCACAATCAAAATATGGTTTTTGGGGATGGAATTTGTGGCGTCAACCTATAGGTTTTATCATTTTTCTAATTTCTTCCCTAGCAGAATGCGAGAGATTGCCGTTTGATTTACCAGAAGCGGAAGAAGAATTAATAGCAGGTTATCAAACTGAATATTCAGGTATCAAATTTGGTTTATTTTACGTTGCTTCTTATCTAAATCTATTAATTTCCTCATTATTTGTGACAGTTCTATACTTAGGCGGTTGGAATATTTCTATTCCGTATATATCTATTCTGGAGCTATTTGAAAGGGATCAAACTTTTGTAACAACAATTGGTATCTTTATTACATTAGCTAAAACATATTTGTTCTTGTTCATTTCTATCGCAACAAGATGGACTTTACCTAGGCTAAGAATGGATCAACTACTAAATCTTGGATGGAAATTTCTTTTACCGATTTCCCTTGGTAATCTATTATTAACAACTTCTTTCCAACTCTTTTCACTATAAATTGAAAATGAATCCAATATTTTCATTACTTGTTTTAAACAAGAGAAAGAAACAAAGATAAAATTATTCATAGATAATTACAATATGCTTCCTATGATAACCGGGTTCATGAATTATGGTCAACAAACCCTACGAGCTGCAAGGTATATTGGTCAAGGTTTCATGATTACCTTATCCCACACAAATCGTTTACCTGTAACTATTCAATATCCCTATGAAAAATTAATAACCTCGGAACGTTTCCGCGGGCGAATCCATTTTGAATTTGATAAATGCATTGCTTGTGAAGTATGTGTTCGAGTATGTCCTATAGATCTACCTGTTGTTGATTGGAAATTGGAAACGAATATTAGAAAAAAACGATTGCTTAATTACAGTATTGATTTTGGAATTTGTATATTTTGCGGTAATTGTGTTGAATATTGTCCAACAAATTGTTTGTCAATGACTGAAGAATATGAATTTTCTACTTATGATCGTCACGAATTGAATTATAATCAAATAGCTTTGGGTCGTTTACCAATGTCAGTAATTGACGATTACACTATTCGAACTATTTTAAATTCACCTCAAACAAAAAAAGGGTAAACCCATTAAGTTTATTAAAAAAAGAATTCAAATTTTTTGAATTATATAAAGAATTTAATTAAAAACTTGTATTATATTTATATAATAATATTAAGTATTAAGGATCATTCTTTTAATATAATAAATTCGTAATTAATTTATTTAAACAGATAGGTTGAACACTTTAGCATAAAAAAGCGAAACTGTCTAATAATTGTATCTACATAAATTCATATCCATTAGATTCTAATTTCACTCTATTAGAAACATATTAAAAACAAATTCCCCGGTTAAATTAATAAGGTCATGAAAAGGGTTTCGATTTTTTTCTTTTTTTAATAATATAATGGATTTGCCCGGACCAATACATGATTTTCTTTTAGTTTTTCTGGGATCCGGTATTATAGTAGGAGGTCTGGGAGTAGTATTACTTCCCAACCCAATATTTTCGGCCTTTTCCTTAGGATTTGTTCTTGTTTGTATATCTTTATTGTATATTTTATCAAATTCCCATTTTGTAGCTGCTGCACAACTCCTTATTTACGTGGGGGCCATAAATGTTTTAATCATATTTGCTGTGATGTTCATGAATGATTCAGAATATTCCACAAATTTCAATCTGTGGACCATTGGGAATGGGATTACTTCGTTGGTTTGTACAACTATTCTTTTTTCATTAATTTCTACAATTCTCGATACGTCATGGTACGGGGTTATTTGGACTACAAGATTAAACCAGATTCTAGAGCAAGATTTAATAAGTAATAGTCAACAAATAGGTATTCATTTATCAACAGATTTTTTTCTTCCATTTGAACTCATTTCAATAATTCTTTTAGTTGCTTTGATAGGTGCAATTTCAGTGGCTCGTCAATAAAAAGCGTTCAATTAGTAAAGACTAACGAAAACTTTGTGTATGTTATGATATTTTTTTTTCATTCAATTAAATTTGATTGAATACTATTTAATATTAATATTTTAAATATATATTTAAAATATTTTTTTTACCTGAATTTTACCTAATATAGTTTTTTTCGTACTTTTTTTGTTATATTCTAGTTTATTGAATCGGGTGAATTATTGTTCATATTGAAATGAATCAAAATTGATAAGGAGTTGCTGAATGATACTCGAACATGTACTTGTTTTGAGTGCCTATTTATTTTTGATTGGTCTTTATGGATTGATCACGAGTCGAAATATGGTTAGGGCTCTTATGTGTCTTGAACTTATACTCAATGCAGTTAATATGAATTTCGTAACATTTTCTGATTTTTTTGATAATTCCCAACTAAAAGGGGATATTTTCTGCATTTTTGTTATAGCAATTGCAGCTGCTGAAGCAGCTATTGGATTAGCTATAGTTTCGTCAATTTATCGTAACAGAAAATCAACTCGCATCAACCAATCGACCTTATTAAATAAGTAGCATAAATAAAAAAATTATAGATTTTAATTTGCATATATATATAATAGGTTATGATTTACTAAATTATATTTGTTAAAATATAAGAAATCAAAGTATTTTAGCCCCTTTTTTTAATCAATTCAGCCAGAATTCATTACAAAAATTCTATTAAAGGAAATCATTGCTTCATCTAGTATTTTAATATATCATTCAGTTAGAAGTTTACTAGATTGAAAATTTATGACATTCAAAAAACTATAGATCCTATGTCACATTCAGTAAAAATTTATGATACCTGTATAGGATGTACTCAATGTGTCCGAGCATGCCCTACAGACGTATTAGAAATGATACCTTGGGATGGATGTAAAGCTAAGCAAATAGCTTCCGCTCCAAGAACCGAGGACTGTGTTGGTTGTAAGAGATGTGAATCTGCCTGTCCGACGGATTTTTTGAGCGTTCGAGTTTATTTATGGAATGAAACAACTCGAAGCATGGGTCTAGCTTATTGATACGTTACCGAAAACCTCATTTGAATAAATTTGGAATAAATTTTATTTTTTTTATTGACAAGTACTCGTACTCAAAAAAGTTAAATTATATTTTTTTTTATATATTTTTTTTGAGTACGCGTTCTTTGGACCTGGTGTATCTTGTCTTTACCACGAATGATTTTCCTTGGTTAACAATAATTGTTGTTTTTCCAATATCTGCCGGTTCGTTAATGTTATTTCTCCCGCATAGGGGAAATAAAGTAAATAAATGGTATACTATATGCATTTGTATATTAGAACTTCTTCTAACGACCTACGCTTTTTGTTATAATTATAAAATGGACGATCCATTAATTCAACTGTCCGAAGATTATAAATGGATAAATTTTTTTGATTTTTACTGGAGAATGGGAATAGATGGACTTTCTATAGGAACAATTTTACTGACGGGATTTATTACTACTTTAGCTACTTTAGCGGCTTTTCCTGTTACTCGGGATTCCCGATTATTCCATTTCCTGATGTTAGCAATGTACAGCGGTCAAATAGGATCATTTTCTTCTCGGGATCTTTTACTTTTTTTCATTATGTGGGAATTAGAATTAATTCCCGTTTATCTACTTTTATCCATGTGGGGTGGAAAGAAACGTCTGTATTCAGCTACAAAATTTATTTTATACACTGCAGGAAGTTCTATTTTTTTATTAATAGGAGTTTTAGGTATAAGTTTATATGGTTCTAACGAACCAACATTAAATTTAGAACTATTAGCTAATCAATCCTATCCTGTCACACTCGAAATACTATTTTATATTGGATTTCTTATTGCTTTTGCCGTCAAATCACCGATTATACCTTTACATACTTGGTTACCTGACACCCATGGCGAGGCACATTACAGTACCTGTATGCTTCTCGCTGGAATCTTATTAAAAATGGGAGCATATGGGTTGGTTCGAATCAATATGGAATTATTGCCTCACGCTCATTCTATGTTTTCTCCTTGGTTGATGGTAGTCGGTACAATCCAAATAATTTATGCAGCTTCAACATCTCCTGGTCAACGTAATTTAAAAAAGAGAATAGCCTATTCTTCTGTATCTCATATGGGTTTTATAATTATAGGTATTGGTTCTATAACGGACCCTGGACTTAATGGAGCTATTTTACAAATAATATCTCATGGATTTATTGGCGCTGCACTTTTTTTCTTGGCAGGAACTAGTTATGATAGAATTAGGCTTGTTTATCTTGATGAAATGGGTGGAATGGCTATCTCCATTCCAAAGATATTTACAATGTTTACTATCTTATCGATGGCTTCCCTTGCATTACCGGGCATGAGTGGTTTTGTTGCAGAATTAATCGTTTTTTTTGGAATAATTACCAGCCAAAAATATTTATTAATTTCAAAAATTTTAATTGTTTTTGTAATGGCAGTTGGAATGATATTAACTCCTATATATTTATTATCTATGTTACGCCAAATGTTCTATGGATACAAGTTAATTAATGTCAAAAACTTTTCTTTTTTTGATTCTGGACCCCGAGAGTTATTTCTTTCAATCTCTATTCTTCTACCAATAATAGGTATTGGGATTTATCCTGATTTTGTGCTCTCATTAGCAAGTGACAAGGTCGAATCCATTTTATCTAATTATTTTTATGGTTAGTTTTCAGGAAATAAAAAAAAGCATTAAATTTAATTGTAATCAGAAGTCTTTGGTCTTTGTATTGTGAGAACCTTTTGAATCATTGTACTACTTGATTCAAAAGGTTCTTGATTATTTACTACTTAAAATTAAAATAAAAAAAAAAACTAAATTAGATTTCTTAACTTATATGAAGTTATATATAGATGCTATTCTTTTTTATTTGGATTCCTTTATTTTTTGGTTAATGTTTTATTTAATTCGATGTAAATGAACCATAACTATGTAAACCAATTCCTAAAAGATTGACGCCAAAATAGCATATCCAAATTAAAAGAAAGCCTATAGAAGCCACAATTGCAGAATTTATACCCCTAACATTCCTATTTGTTTTAATATGTAAATAAATTGCGAATATGGTCCAAGTAATAAACGCCCAAGTTTCTTTTGGATCCCAATTCCAATATGAACCCCACGTCTCATTAGCCCATACAGCTCCTGAAAGAATGCCGACGGTTAAAAAAATAAATCCAAGACTAATAATACGAAAACTCCAATAATCTAATTGTTCAATCAATTGATACCTATAATAATTTCGAGAAAAACTAAAATTAATGTTTTGTTGTAGTAAAATAGAATTTCTTTCATTTATGTCGTAAAGTACATCAAAAGAAAATAATTCATTTAAGAGTTTATTTTCTTTTATATTCTTTTTCCAAAAAGTAGGGCCAACTTTGCGAAATGTAATCACTAGAAGAGCTATTGATAATAATGATCCGCATAACAGAGCGCCATAGCCTAATATCATCATACTTACGTGCATCATTAACCACTGGGACTGGAGAGCTGGTACTAATATTGCAGACTGAGGCATTTTGTTTAAAAGACCTGAAGTAGCAAAACCCTGAATAAAAATAGCACTTGGCGCAGTTATTGCGTTTAGGTGATTTTTTTGTTTTTTATTAAAATAGGAAACAATATGAATAATTGAAAAAGACCACGAAAGAAAAATTAATGATTCATATAAATTACTTAATGGAAAATGTCCTGAATAAATCCAACGAGTGAATAATAATCCTGTTATACCAAAAAACGTAATTACGATTCCTTTATCTGATGAATCAAAAAATCCTATGATTTCATCTAAATTAACTAATAAAGTTAAAAAATAAATTGTCAGTACAATAGAAACGACCGAAAAAGATATATGAGTTAATATATGCTCTAAAATTGAAAAAATCATAAAAAATTGGTTAAAAATTAATAAATTAATACTAGGTTTTACCCGATTTTCGAAAAAAGTCGGGTATTAGTTTGATTATAAAACTTATAATATAATATCTATTTTATAAGATCTTATGCCGCTACTCGGACTCGAACCGAGATGCTATAGCACTGCTTCCTAAGAGCAGCGTGTCTACCAATTTCACCATAGCGGCAACTTGTTCAAAACAATACTAACAAGTTTTTATTCAATCGTCGAGATTAAAATAAAAATAAAGAGGCCAATTCAATTGAATTTACAATTGATTTCATGAATAAAAACCAGTTTAAATAGGTTTTTGGGGTTTTAATTCAATTAATATTTTTTTTACCTGAGTTAGTTTAAATTTTTAAAATTAACTTTTTGTACTTTCTTTTTTTTATAGAATACAATAAATAAAGTATTTTTCTAAAAATTAAAACTTCGCCAAAATCCTTAGAAATTTTAAATAAAATAAGATAGATTTGCCTAATTGCTCAAGATAAAAAAAATTATCAAACCATCTGTTTTGCGACATCTTTTTATATTGTACAAACATAATATTTTTTGATCACTTAGAATTCATTAATTTTAAGAACCTATTGATTTCGCTTAAAGATCTTGTATTTCCTCTTAACGAGGAAATACAAGATCTTTTTTTATTATTGCATCAAGTTAGTGATGGGGAAAATAAGAACCCCTTGTTTGAAAAAAAAAAAATAAATGTTAACCTTTCTTTTTATCTATATATTGTCTTTTTTTCCTCTTTTGGTTCCTAATTTATTTTTTTCTAAAAAATTAGTTTTTTTGTTAGGATAATTCTAATTATTATAGTGTTTTTTATTTATTTTGTTGTACAAAAAAACTTTTTGAATTACCTGTAGAAAGTGATTTACCTAACGAAAAAGCTTTCAACGATGTCCAATATCCCTTCCTTTTCCAAATTTTTTTACGAATACGCTTTTTCGAGATAGAAGTACGTTTTTTTGGAACTGCCATTCAAAAATGAAAAAAAAGTTTTTCAGTGGTATAATTGGATGTCAAAGACATTTATTATGCTATTATTTCGTACTCCATATTGAGTTTTTTCTTTAAAATTTTATTATATATTAATAAAAAAAATTCAAAAGTTTAAAAACCAACGGTTTTTTACTTTTTTTTTATAAATTTTGGTTATTAAATTTTTATTTTATTTAACGTTTGAAATCCGTACGAGAGTGCTCATTTAATTAATCTCTACTGATAGATTATATTATAGATTATATTATCAATAAAATTCGGAAATTTCTTCACTTGATATGTAAAAAATAATATCGATTATAATAATCTTTCTTGCAAAAAAGATCACTTAGTGTACTGGAAGACAGTCACTAAATTCCAAAATTAAAAATAATTCCTTAATAATTCTAAATTATCAAACTAAAATAAATTTTTATGTAAAGTTTTTTCTTATATAATTATTATTAAGTATTTTTTTGTCGTGTAAATCTTTGTTCTATTCTTAATATATGTATATAAATTATTGTAATACGGAATTTTAATTAACTTTTTCTGTATCTGTATAAAATAACAATTTTATTTAAATTTTATTTAGTAGTAAAAAAAAAAAAGAAAATAATTTTTTTTGGCTATAGCTTAGTAATATTATTTAATCACTTCTAATTTTTTGATTTGAATATATATTTCGTTTCAAAGATTTATGAAGGATTTTATTAATTCAAAAAATTTATATTTCGGTTTGAAATCGCGTGCTTTTTTTGTCCCTTTTGAAAAAAAAAATATATATATATACAAACCAGTGAATAAGAAATAAAAAATTTAAGAATAAAATAAAAAGGGTTTTTTATTTTATGGAACATACATATCAATATTCATGGATCATCCCTTTCATTCCACTTCCAGTACCTATTTTACTAGGAGTTGGACTTCTACTTTTTCCGACAGCAACAAAAAACCTTCGGCGTATGTGGACTTTTCTGAGTATTTTTTTGTTAAGTATAGTTATGATCTTTTCACTCTATCTATTTATTCAACAAATTTTTATAAGTTCTATTCATCAAAATGTATGGTCTTGGACCATAAATAATGAATTTTCTTTTGAGTTCGGTTACTTTATTGATCCACTTACTTCTATTATGTCAATATTAATTACAACTGTTGGAATTTTGGTTCTGATTTATAGTGACAATTATATGTCTCATGATCAAGGATATTTGAGGTTTTTTGCTTATATGGGTTTTTTTAATACTTCAATGTTAGGATTAGTTACTAG